TTTTGTTATAATTGAAATTGAGAAGGATTTTTTGATAAAAAAAATAAATACTGATTAGTTTTATCTCAATTTGTATTTTCTTATGTATGTCATTAGGAAAATACAATTTTGAGATTCAATTCAAATCTCCAGAAGCGTTCATAAATTCGAAGTAAGCATAAGCAGTCAATAGTTAATGGTTCAAATTTGTCGTCGGAAAATCCACATGTGATTTCGCAATAGAAAAGCGAGAGAATTTTTTTAGCATTGTGGATTTTGAGAGACTCTAGAATGAATCGAAGGAATGGATCAAATCCAAAACAAAAAAAAAATGAAAAATTTCAAGTGCAATAAAAATTTAGTAATCCGAGAAGATTTTTGTATCATTTTGGCGGCATGGCCGAGTGGTAAGGCGGGGGACTGCAAATCCTTTTTCCCCAGTTCAAATCCGGGTGTCGCCTGATCAAACAAAAAACCCGAAATCTCTTCTTTTCTTCTGTTCTGCTGATATAACTCGGAGAATAATTCTCCGGTAGAAACAGAGGAAAGACTGTTGATATTTTGTTTGATTCTAAACATTTGGTCTGAGGTTTTTCGAAAATAAAAGATTGTGAATCCTCGTTCGCATCTAGGATTCAAGGAAATATTATAATCTATTCTATTATAATCTATTCTATATATAGTAGGGAGCTTTTAAGACTTATGATTCTCTTCTATTACTATACTAAGGGACTGTCTAATGACTGGATCTTGGATTAGATTGTAGGGCCTGCTAAGAAATATGATTCTATTCATCATTTTGGAAAGGGTTGGAAGTTGCGTTATATATGACGGACTCGCGAGATGAACGCTGGGGTATCCAATCAATATTAGATTCGATGGGTAATCTTTTTTTTATAGAAAAAAGAAAGAATTTTTTTTCGATAACCCCTAGCCAAGCCCCCTACCCCTCAGAGATAATCGGGAAAGGGGGTATGGATTAGGGGAAATAGAGGTCTGTACTAGATAGTGATTTATCTTTTTTAGTGATTTCTACCTTTCCGTTTTTACTTACGAGGGTCAACAAAAAAATAGGCCTTATTATTCACATGTTCCCATTCCCTTTGGATATTTTCCTTGTGTTTAATCTTTCCCGATTCGAAATCAGAATCAGATTGGTTTATCAATAGTGTTCGGACAAAATCCCCTTTTTTTGACTCTGCACCATTGATTCCACTATTATTAGTGAGGAATAATTCCTTTGTATTTATAGAGATAGGAGACATAATTTATATGGATATAGTAAGTCTCGCTTGGGCTGCTTTAATGGTAATCTTTACATTTTCCCTTTCACTCGTAGTGTGGGGAAGAAGTGGGCTCTAGAAGTACTACTAAATTGAGTTGAGGAATCAAACCGTATCACTTGTTTTATAGATCGTTCTGCAACGCGTTTTGAACTATATAAAATCAAAATATCTGAATTTCGAATTTAATTGGAGTCAAATGGAGTAATCTATGATATGAATCATACTCTTTCAATCAAAGAGATATTTGAGCGATTTCCCTGTTTGTATTTCGAAAAGAAAGGGATTCAGATGATTATAAATTTATTCTAACCTAAGATTCTTCCGAAATTTTCTATTTCAATCAATGGAATTGGCTCTTACCTTCTTTATAGATGGATACTGAGGAAGACCGGACCCCTTTTTTTGTTTGATTGCTTTTCCTTTTTACTGTTCAAAGAACAAGTGGTTTTGTTAAGTGTATACGAGCTTTCTATGAGAAATGATATGATAGATAGTAGTTATCTAACGAGAGACTATGCAATAAAATAATAAGATCTTGCTTCGGACGAATCACATATTGGGCATTTAGCGCTTGGTTTCTAATCTTATAAAGGCGATTTATGCTTTATCGACTTTTTTCATATCATGGTTTGAGCATTAAAAATAAGTGAGGTTTCCTCTTCTTTATTAGGAAAAGGAATTAGAATCCTAAGATAATTCTTATATTAGATTGATAGGAACAACTAGATGTAGCAAATAAATAGAATTGGGTGTTATGTCAATTCTATACAATATGTTATGTCAATTCTATACAATATGTTATGTCAATTCCATACAATATATGGAATTAATAGAATATATTCCATGATCATAATTTGTAGATTGATCTATAGAATATATCTTGATTCTAGATTAAAACTTTATAGAATAAGAGATCGATAGTATGGTAGAAAGAAGGATTCATCTATTTCTTTCTTACCATACTATCAAATTAATAGAATACTGCCGATTAAAGTCCCCTCATTTCATTTAAGTTAAGACGCGAAATTGGAATCCTTTTCATTTGACTTCGTCAATTTTTGATAAGAACTCAGAAGGAAAGTTTTATTCAAATTCATTTGAAAATTCAAATGAATTAATCATTTTGACTAACTGTTTTTACATAAATGATAAGTAGAAAGGCGGTAGGAACTAGAATGAATAGTGCAGTAGCAATAAATGCAAGAATATTTACTTCCATAATCTCATCGGTTTTTTTACTTCACAATAACTCGGGATTTAATCCCATAGAGATGATAAATCTTTCGTCTGTAAATTCAATGAATGAATTACCTTTCAATGATCTTGAATGGGATCAATATCATGAATAACAATATCTGATCTATCAAATCAACTCGTAGTCGAGACTTGAATAGTATAACATAGGAAGTTCTTTTATCCATACCAAAAAATAATTTGGATTTCTGAACCAATTAATCCAAAATTCTTTGTATTTATTATCCGTTTCCTTTTTTTTTTTCTATAACTTATCTTGCGTCTTGCTTGGATAATCCTCTGATGAAGGATTATTAGATTGCCTTTCCACTTCGATTAGTCACATAGTTACAAATCTAAACAAACAATAAACGCGAAATGGAAAACATAGGAAAGAAAAAAGAAAGAAAGACTCCTTTTTGCTTGGGAATGAAATTATGTCCCCCGACACCCTTTACTATGTTCTCTGAAAGGGTGAAATGAATAGATGTATTTATTGGATATTGGATCCGTCGGGACTGGCGGGGCTCGAACCCGCAGCTTCCGCCTTGACAGGGCGGTGCTCTGACCAATTGAACTACAATCCCAGGAAAATAAGGGATCTAGCAGAAGATTTTCTTCTTTTTTAGCTTCGTATGCGGCATTTCTGAAGGACAAGGTGGGTTATACCATCTTATGTTAGATTGGTGAATTATTGGGCCGAGCTGGATTTGAACCAGCGTAGACATGTTGCCAACGAATTTACAGTCCGTCCCCATTAACCACTCGGGCATCGACCCAGGAAGAATCAATTTGAGGCTTATTGGTAATCCATGATCAACTTCCTTTCGTAGTACCCTACCCCCAGGGGAATTCGAATCCCCGCTGCCTCCGTGAAAGAGAGGTGTCCTAAACCACTAGACGATGGGGGCTAACTTGCTCAACCGCCCTCATACTATGATCATAGTATGATCAGTTTTTTGAAATTGTCAATAGACTGGTATGATTATATCTGAGGAATCTTTGCGTTTTTCAGAGAATTCTATCAAATTTTTTGATTCGTCGTTCATATTAAAGAATATTAGGGATAAAAGAATACTAGGGATAGGAGTTTTTCAGAGAATGATTGGTCCGTCAGAAAAGAAATGGGAGGGGTCAGTTCTATTTTTTTTGCTTTGATTCATTGTTAAAATGAGATATCCTTATCACACTAAACCAGGAAAGTAACAACCAATAAATCTAGTAAAATAAATCGATTAAGCGAGATCAACAAGTTATTGAAAATCTTCTATAAAAATTTAGTTCAAGGGGACAAGTAGAATCTCTTCATCACACGATTCAATTAAATATCTTGAAATTTATTTTATGTGGAATTGGTAACTGTCCATGTTATGTATCAATCAAGTCAATTTTTCTTTGATAGGAATCATTTCAATAAAATAAATTAGGGTCAGTCTTAAAAAAATTTACCCTAGAGTTGCTAGGCAAATCCATTTTATTATTAATAATAAGCCACTAACCGAGTCTAGTGCATATACTTATGTATATATGTATATAATATTATGTGCATATAGATATTTTATCTACATAGCGACCCGTTGAGGAATTTAATCAAATAAGCCCTTTTAACTCAGTGGTAGAGTAACGCCATGGTAAGGCGTAAGTCATCGGTTCAAATCCGATAAGGGGCTTTGGGGTTTTTCATAAAAGTCCATAGTATTCAGAAAATAGAGATATTTTTTTTTATTTGGAATAAAAAAAGTAACTAACTAGATACTACGTTATCATTATACTGAGTTAGAGTATTATAGTAGTTCTAGTTAGAAATTGGAACATTTGTTCAGTAAATTTTCATTATTATGAATAATAATTCTAATCCACCTCTTAAATTACCAGAGATCCTTATTTTTCCTTATAGATCCCAATCAAATTCATTGGAAAGATTCGAAATCAACAAAGGAAAAAGCAAGTGGACCTGGCCCATTGAATTATGACTATATCCGCTATTCTGATATTCAAATTCGATAGAGATAAAATTTGAATTGGAACAGTCGACCCCCTGCTTTTTTTTGAATTTCATTTCTTTGGACTTCGAAAGAATTTGTCGATATTTCCGATTCAATTTTCTTATTCCTAGATTTTCTAGGGGAATAAATTGTTATTCCCGTCCTCTACAGAGAAACCTTTCTTCCAAGTCACAAGATAAGAGCCCTTTCCAGTATCTTTCTTTGATTACAGATCAAGGTAAATCTCTATCTATCTATAAATCGAAGTCTATTTAGATGTATAGTTATCAAATCGGGGCTTTATGTACCAAACCTTTCTATATCGCCGCATCCGATATCTTTGTTACGACAGTGTAAGGGGGAATGGATACCAGAAAGAGCGTTTTCATATCTAGTCTTCTATTTTTTTATTGAATTTAACCAAAAAAATGGTAAATTCTCTCTCTTTCTAAAAGATAAGACTCAATAGAAAAATATTCGAAGTGTCTTTTTTTCTTTGACCCGGGGAAGATATACT